TTTCCCACAATTTTTAGCAGACCTCTCTGAGATAAATAGTCCTTTTTGTGCAATTCCAGATGTAAGGAAAGTCTTCGTATCTTATTGGTAAAATGGAATACTTGAAATTCAACAGATCCCTGGTTTTCTTCCTTTTCTTTTTGTGAAATAACGGAAATAAATGAATTTTTTACCATAAACCCCCTTTTTTTACAAATATGTATTTATTTAGAATAATGTATTTAATCGATTATTGAACCCTATAGAATTAAGACAAAATGAAGAGAATAGAATGTTCGTATAATAAATAATATTGTATAAATTAAACAATATTATTATAAGATTTTTTTTGAATTATTCGATTCGGATTATCTTCTAAACCTTACTATGAACGACAAAGTATAGCACTAACAGAAACCTTATTGCTTTACTCGCTACACACGACGACGGCTTGATGAATACGCTGTCATCGAAACCGAAATAAGGGGGTTTAAGCTGTACTACTGTCATTTTCATTTCTTTTTCAATAGCCTCTTCTATCTGCTGCTCAGTATATAGAGGAGCTCCCGTGTCAAATACTTTCATTCCTATCATTAGACGACGATATGAAGACAATCTAGCTCTAGGTATAGCTAGAACTCGATTGTCTCCTAGTAATGCCAGTACTTCACAACGCACATTAATTGGTTGACCGACAGTATCTCGACCTTGAACTAACAGAACGTTATAAACCTTAGGCATCTTGTCCGCCGGAAAGGCTACATCTAGTACCGGATCAATGATTTGAACGAGATGACCCTGGTTTTTTTCAAGCACAGAATCCCCAGGACCAGAAGGAATAGGCTTTTTGCGAATTTTATCCATAACATGTTGAATCGTATACATAATACGATGGTTTAGATCGATCTTAACCGGATGATTATGTCATGATTTTAACGTCAAAGTAATTGCCACACGATTCCAAATTAAGATGCCAGTTATTTTTATTTGGTATACACAAATTTTGGAATCTTTTAGAATAATAATAGAATATTTTCTAATAATACTATACTAATAGAGAGTATGGTAGAAAAAACGATTCATATATTTCTTTCTACCATACTATCAGATCGGATTGAATACTGCCGATTCTAGTGGAATCCTAATTTTATGTGATAAAATTAATCAATCCAATTGAAAATTGGATTCGGATAGGGATACAAAAGAATAGTCCATTTTTTCATTTTCAAAAGCTAAAAATTGGAATCGAAAATGAAGAAGATTTTCTTGATTCATTTTTAGATCTAATTGATACGTCATTGGATTAGTCTCCTATATTAGAATCAGATGTAAGACAAGTCATATGTACATCTGTTTGCTTTCAGATACCAGATATGGTACAGGATATATAGGAAAAATGTATCATCAACTAATTTTCAATCGTGGTTACATGTATATCCTAACCATACTGAACCGACTGCCATTATTAGTATCAAACCAATAGCGATTCATATAAGCTAAATTTTCGAATCGATAATTAGGCCAAAGAAAAAATTTGCATTTTAGGACTTGATCTCTATATTGACCACTCTCCCTTGCTCTCATTGCTAAATATTCGATTTCTATCCACACTATACCCAGCCCAGTTTTTAAATAGAAACAATTTCGAATTCTCAATTCTCTACGACGTCTAGACGATAAAAAATTTTCAGGAATAAGCAAATCATAATGATTGATGTAGAGATTCCCAGTTTGTCTTCGATAACGGCATTTAATTATCTTCTTCAAATAATACAAATCATTCGAGTCATCGGAATAATATGGTTTCTCTTGGTATCTTTCATTAGTTTGCCGCTTACTCCTATGAAGTAATTAACTAGCTATGATTTGATACATAATAAACTGGCTATTATTTGTTACAGACAGACGAAGGGGTTCGACACACATCAGCCCCCGCTTACTCCAGATTTTAATAACCTCGCTCTGCAGTCGCGTTAGTCCCTTCACATTGATTTTTTTCCTTTCAATAGCGTATGAAAAAAAGTCCAGTGGATCTTTCAGCTTAAACAGCGTATTATATGCGAACATAGTTCTTAGCCCTACGTATTCCTCGAGAACAGTTGGGTGCCTTTGAAAAAAGAACAACTCTTGCAGGATCTCTTTCCTTTTCAAGTTCTCTCGGCCTATCTTGTACCTGTACTTATCAGCAAATTTTGGGGGGGTTGGTACATCATTTAAACTTTCTCTAAGAAATTTTCGAGTATATTTATCGTATTCGGTTTCCTTTATAGAATTTCTTGACCTACGCATGAAGGAAAAAAACGTAGCGTCCCCCGCTAGTGGTTTTTCCTTTTTCGTTTTTTCTTCCTCTTTCTTTCTCTTTTTAAGATTTTTATATTTCGTTTTTCTATAAGATCCCCTTTTGTTTCTATAAAAAGTAAAAGTCAACAAAAGCAATTTGCTTGGTATAAACCACGACTTAGGTTTATATGCATTAAAAAATAGTACCAATTGTGGGAAGAACCAAGGTTCCAGATTCGAT